CATTCCAATGCTCCCTTCCGCCATGCATAAACTAAACCAACAATTAAGATAAGCACGAAAATTAAAGCTTCTATAAATACAGATACGCCCAATACATCAAAACTCATTGCCCATGGATAAAGAAAAACCGTTTCAACATCAAAAACAACAAAAACTAGAGCAAACATATAATAACGAATTCTAAATTGTAACCAAGCGTTGCCCATTGGTTCTATACCCGATTCATAACTAGAAAGTTTCTCCGGCCCTTTCCTAATCGGGGCTAAAATCCCAGAAATTAAAAATGCCAAAATAGGAATAAAACTTGATATTATTAGAAATGCCCAAAAAATATCATATTCGTAAAGCAAAAACATAGACGCACTCCTATGAACGTGGAAAGTATATCGGATTGGTTGATTCGAATTGAAGTTCTAAAGTCATTGATAACTAGTTAGTCAAAACAACAATTTATTTTGACCAAACCATCTAGTTTCCTTTGATTATTGCAGGGCATATCTCATTTCAAGATTTATCGACTGACTTGATCGGGATCCTATTTCCAGTCTACTTAATTTTTTTAGTTCAATTTTCTTTAATTGCTTTAGTTAGTATAACTCTAGATGTTATACTTAGACAAATTTTCTTGTTTTTGCCTAGGATTCTTCCTAAAGCCTAAAGAAAGCAAATAGAATTCTTATTTTGTGTTTAAAATTTTTGAATTTATTATTCTTTTGATATTCTTTTGATTATTTGAATTTTCTTTATAAAAATGCGAGTTCGGAATTTGGATTTTTTAGGAATAGAGTCGAAAGTTTTTTCTTAGTAATTTAGAATAGAACAAGTATTCAAATGTAAGAGAATGGGTAGGTATCTGGGGATTTCGAATATCTTAGTGTTGGTATATTCCGTTTATCAGATCTGGATGGGGTGGGGTTTTCTCTTGATTGAATACAGAAAAAGAAGACCACCCCCCCTTGTTTTGGTGTGCTTCGCCGGGTCTTGGTAAGGTATACCAAAGAAAAGGAGTATCGCTAGCTTAACCCCTTGATTGTGGGCAGAAAAATGCATATGGAATTTCCCTTCGACAATTAATGACGAAGGGTTGGTTTGTTTGGAAAAAGATCGATTCGATTCCTTGAAATATGATATGTTTTTTCGGTTTTCTGTTCTGCTTTAAATGATTCCCGTGAGTGAGTTTCTAGGACAAATTTTGTTTCGATGAACCAACCGGTCAGTTATAAGCAACAAACAAGAATGAAGAAATCAAAATTATACAATTTTTTATTTCAAATGAAAATTTGGAATTTTATTCATTTTTTTTATAGGGCTCTAGGGCTATACGGACTCGAACCGTAGACCTTCTCGGTAAAACAGATCAAACTTATTATTATCAAAATGATCTGAACTGTTTCAAAGACCCAACATGCATTTTTTTTTGCATTGGGCTCTTTCATTAACTGATAGAAATATCAGCCAATCTGCCATATTTTTTCTTGACAGAAAAATAAGATAAGGAGATGGCTCCATGTGCTCTGATTCATTATTTGGGATTCTAATTCAGAGCACTACCAAAGTGTTTCAAAGGTGAAGTTATTTTGACGTAGGTCTGCCTTTGGCCTAGAATTTTAAGTTAAATGAAGTCTCTATCGTTCGGCTTAAAAAATCCAATATGAAACTTCATACACCTTCAAGTTCATAGGACGAAAAGAGATTTTTTGAGGGCCTTATACTCATTATGCCTAGCATTGAATATACTGCTATTTACCTTATCAATATCTCAAGGCGGAGCCTGTTTGGTACCTACAAAGGGCACTCAAATAGGACCGAACCTCTCGTCAGGCTATTGTTCTCTTTTCTCTTAAAGTTATTATGGAGTAAGACATTGATTTCTCAATAAGATCCATTTTTTGGATTGTATGGTGGATTCCCCTGAAAAACATTGGCGCGCGTGTAAACGAGGTGCTCTACCAACTGAGCTATAGCCCTTAGTGCTTGTGATGCATATTTTATCATGTATATAATTTGTTGTCAAGATCAATATTCTATGATCCAACATCCGAAATTTTTGAGTGGTATTGGTTCGATTATTGTTGCTTATAAGGAATATGATATTTATAATCCATCGATAGGATGGGTTCCATTTGGTTCTCTTTAGGATAATAAGTGACCTACTTAACTCAGTGGTTAGAGTATCGCTTTCATACGGCGGGAGTCATTGGTTCAAATCCAATAGTAGGTAGAACTTATTAGATACCGGAGTCAACGGTATCTAATAAGTTTTTTGTCCCACCCTTATTTTTATAGATTTTTGATTTATTTCATTTTTGAATTGCGTTGTATCTAAATTGGATTCTGCTTGATTGGATTATGTCGAGTGAATCCAATCAAAATAGGGTTTAGAAACAGAACCTCTTTTGATTATTTGAACGCACCAACTAGTTATGAAATTGCATTGACAGCCTCGACTCTTGTCCTAGCTCGTCGAAGAGCTAGATTTGCCTCAATTATTTGTCTCTTT